ATTCTGAATAACTATCTGAATCTTGAATTGTCTTATGACTCATCACTCAACTCAGATGAATTTTTTGAAAGAACTATGCTTTGAACAAATGATCCCCGCTCCCATCACCAGTTGCTCCTCCTATCTACACCCGCTCCACCAACTAATCTTATTTTTGGATCTTGTTTGTGATATTGAGAAAAGATCAATCAATAAATATCTCTATGGATTCTTCCAACTTATTTCTATTCTATAGTATATTAAACGACTACAGTACCCTATATAATTTATATGATATGACTTTTGAATTTTAATTCATTTTTTTGATTTTATTGTCTTCTTTCTCTTTTATATTTCCTTCAGATGAATCGAAAACTACAAAGTATAATATATTTTTGAATGGTTCGAGCCAAAAAATGGACTATTTGCTTATTTACTTTACCTTGTTGTTGTCAGAAAAAGAGGGGAAATTCCTTATTTTCCCCCTGTCTCTAAATGAAATATGATATGCAATATAAAATAGTAAATTAAATACTATATACTATATAGTGGATAGTGGACTGGAAATTCAAATATCTTTCTATTTCTAGTATCCGTTCTCGTTATCCATCCCATTGTCGAAACAAAAATAGAGGATGCATCAATATGTAAATATTTGGTACATAAAGCCACGACCCGATCTATCTATATTTATAACTATAGATAGATAAAAAAAATCTAACTATAGATAGATAAAAAAATCTATATATAAGCAACCGATCCTTTTTTTTTTTGAATCAAAGAAAGATATTCAAAAATAGACGTCTCTTATTTTGTGACTCAGAATAAACGTTTCGCGTGGAGGAGTGGAGGAACGGAATAATAATTTATTCTTATGGAGGATCCAAAAAAGATTGAATCGGAAATATCGACAAATTCTAAATTCTTGCGACGTAGTCTAAAGGAAATGAAAAAAAAAAAAATTTCGAGGCTACAATTCTATCTCTATCAAATTTGAATATCAGAATAGCTGATATAGTCATGATTCAATAGGTCAGGTCCACTTACCTTTTTTATTTCTTATATTTATGATGGATTTGATTGGAATAACGGAAAAGTAGGAATATTTGGCGATTCATAATTGGGGTTGAGTAGGTAGAATATCTATGTCCTCGAACCAAAAATATGGAATAATGAAACCTGAGTTGAGTAAGAATATAGCCTGTAGTGACATAGTTGTCTTCCCAATAAGCGGGGTGATTTATCATTATAATGAACACTTTATAATCACTATACTATCTCATTATATTTATAATGATAATTAGTTAATTAACTCATTCTAATAAAAAAATATCCCTATTATCCACTAAAAAATGAAGATTGAAACTAGAGTTTTGTGGAAAAAGCCCCTTATCGGATTTGAACCGATGACTTACGCCTTACCATGGCGTTACTCTACCGCTGAGTTAAAAGGGCCTATTTTATTCCATTCCTGAATGAGACAATGTGAAGACATATACATATATTATATACCTACATATTACATTACATAGGTGCATACAGTAGGCTCATAGTGTCTCATTCGGTAATATCTTTTTTTTTTTTTAGTCAGTCTAGGCTAAAACCTAATTACTTTTTTTTCTTTTATTGACCCCTATCACAACGAGATTCGTTTGATTAATACACAAATTGAAATAGATCCAAGATATTTGATATGTGATCAAATCATGTAATGTATGGAATGAAAAGATTCAACTCGTACCTGAAATCCAAGCTCTGCTCTTAGAAAAAAAGAAACTTTCTATCGTTTCTTAATTTCCTAGCTGTAAGATAGGAATATCGCATCTTAACAATGCGTGAATCGATGCGTGAAGGTTGAAGAATGGCTTTTCTGTCGGACAAATCACTAGCGATCCTATACTTCATTAATTATTAATTATAACACATTAGAATTATTTCCTATATAATGGAATGTTTATCCATTCTAATGATATAGAATCTATATATAGAAATAGAATATAGAATTTTTTTCATTCATGAACCATGAATGAAAAAATATTCTATCGGAATCGCGAAAGGAAAGGTGGAAAACTTATTCGTATTTAGTCACACCATTACATTATATTGACAATTACAAAAAACTATTCATACTATGAGTATATATAGTATGATGTCGGTTGGGCATCGCAGATATGCCCCCATCGTCTAGTGGTTCAGGACATCTCTCTTTCAAGGAGGCAGCGGGGATTCGACTTCCCCTGGGGGTAGGGTACTACGAAAGGAGGTTGATCATGTATTATCAATAAGTCTAGACTTGATTCTTCCTGGGTCGATGCCCGAGTGGTTAATGGGGACGGACTGTAAATTCGTTGGCAATATGTCTACGCTGGTTCAAATCCAGCTCGGCCCAAGAATTCACCGATCCATCATGAGATTACATAATATAAGAAATTTGTCCGCCGGAAACGTCTGGTTAATTTTATATCCTATTTGTTTTTTTCCGATATATTCTTCATTTTATGAATTATCTAGATTCATATCATAATCCGAAAATATAGGACAAGAATTAACAAGTCAAAATATTTTTTGGAAAGATTTCGTATCAATCGATTTAACACGATTTGACAATAGGATTTCTAGTAATCCGTGTCGTTCTCACTAAAGTCCATATCTATGTGGATATTAATATACCAATCACTCCTTTCTCTGTTACAATACGACAATTCTAAATTAAACTAGTCTTAATCAAATCATTAATAATATGTATGCTGTATACCTTATTTCTCTGGGATTGTAGTTCAATCGGTCAGAGCACCGCCCTGTCAAGGCGGAAGCTGCGGGTTCGAGCCCCGTCAGTCCCGACTTAGTATCCGATGACTCCATCAATTCATTTTTTGATTTTCTGTCAAGGGGCATAGAGTGGGATCTAATTCCCATAGGGTCCTTTTTTTTTTCCGTTTCGAATTTTTTATTGAGAAAATACAATGCGACAATTTCAATTACTTCAATTAGTACCGAGGGGGATAGTCATATTGAATTGGTACAATTGTGGGTAGCACCCTATTTAGTTAGGATTAAAAGAAATCCTTGTCTGGTTTTTTTCGATTGCTCCTGACCCGTGGAAGGGAATCGAATACTTATATATATACTTTCACTAGAGCATATACACAAATTTTGATTCGTTTATTGTACGATAAAAAATGAACTTTTCATATAGTTACCTCGATAAAATACTTTTTTTTCATATCATATTAAAGCCTCTTTCTAGCTCCAATTTTTGATAACTTAAATTACTAATAGGAAACAATCTATTTATATCATTCAAACTACATACTTCATTTTGGATATATGTGTCCCAGGGCCGGTTCAAGGAAAGAAAGGAATATTTAAATTAAGTAATTAAGAAAAGGAAGAGCAAACAAAGAAAAGATAGACCCTCTCTTCTCTTAGTGAGGGAATGAGTAATCTTTTTTTATTTCCGGGGAAGGTCCTATCGAAGAAAGAACAAACTAAAAAAAAAGAGTTCATTTTTTCTTTTTTAATTTATCAAAATATTCGATCTTTTCTTCTTATTTTTTCCATTTTACTTCTACTATTTGGGTTGGGTTTTTGACCAATGGAAGCGGAAGATGGGCCAGATGATCCTTTATTATATATATGATTCTATAAATAAGACGGTAGGTTATAGAAAATAACGAATGGATAAAATAAAGAATAATAATTCAATGAGATTCTAAATTGGATCAGGAATTCCATTTTAGGTTTTTATTCCGTATGGATAAAAGATCTTCCTATGTTATACTATTCCATTCTCGATGATGAATAGATTTGATAGCTCAGATATTGTTATTCAATGATATTGATCCGATTCAATATCATCGGGATGTATTTCTCCCATTGAATTTACAGGATAAAGATTTAGAATCTCTATGGGATCAGATCCCGAGTTATTAATTATGAAGTAAAAAAACGATGAAATTATGGAAGTCAATATTCTCGCATTTATTGCTACTGCACTGTTCATTCTAGTTCCTACTGCTTTTTTACTTATCATTTACGTAAAAACGGTCAGTCAAAACGATTAATTTGAATCAAGCTTGACTTCTTAGTTCTTATCAATAATGGAAGAAATGAATAAGACGTGGAAAGGGATTCAAATTCCACGTCTTAAATAAAATGAGCGAATTAAAATCAGACGTATATGAGATTTGATAGTATGGTAGAAAGGAATATAGGAACCTTTCTACCATACTATCTATTAGTGTATAATTCTACTATACATTATTATATAAAATAATAAAGTTGGACTGTATAAAGAAAGATGGCTTAATGTAGATCACTCCGTAATCTGTATATTGATATATGTACATATAACTCCCATATGTGTAATATACATAGTACCCCAATTCGAGTTCTTTACTTTGGTACATCCATTTGGTTTAGACCGATTTCGATCAATATGATATAATTGAATGCCCACCTTGACTCTTATCTTATAAAATACGTATCTACATAATAACAGATCGACTTCCTCTTTGAACAGTAAAGCGAGAAACAAATAAAAAGGGGTCGGTTGCTCCTCATTGTAATATTTATATATAATTCTGTTAAGAGCTAGTTCATCTAAATACTCTATTTCAATTTGGTTGGAAAAAATTGCATATCATGCGTATTCCGTTTAGTTTCAAAATACGAAGATGGGAATCATTTAATTTAACTATTTGTTTGATTGAAAGGTTATTCGTCATCTATTACATTACTTTACTGGATTCCAGTCGAATTTAAAAATGAAGATATTTGAAAGAAAAACGCTTTGCAGAAGGATTATGAAACTATTAATACAGTTTGATTACTCAACTCAATTCAATTAGTAATTACCCTAGCCCTAGAGTCCACTTCTTCCCCATACTACAAGTGAAAGGGAAAATGTAAAGACTACCATTAAAGCAGCCCAAGCAAGACTTACTATATCCATGTGAATTATGCCCCCGAATATGAAGAAACTCTTTCATTATTGATTACTAATAATATGGAATCAATGG